GAATATCTATGAATATTTTTGTTTTGTTTCTTTCTCTTGTTTTAGACAAGTTATGAATATAGAATATCAATCTTTTACAGTGAAAACAGTCGAAACGAAGTTGTTAATAATAGATTACCGAGAGAAATAGGTAAAAGAAATTTCCATCCAAGATTTAATAATTGATCCATTCTTAGCCTAGGCAAAGTCCATCTTGTTGTGATAGAAACGAACAAGAACAAATAAGTTTTAGCTAATGTAATAAAGATACCAATTGTAGTTCCAAAAACTCCACATGTTTTATTTATCTCAAAAAGCTCAGAAACGAATATGTACGGAATAGAGATATTCCAACCGCCCAAGTAAAGAACTGTTACAAATAATGAAGAAACTAATAAGTTTAAATAGGAAGCAACGTAAAATAAACCAAATTTTATACCCGAATATTCGGTTTGATAACCCGCTACTAACTCTTCTTCTGCTTCTGGTAAATCAAAAGGTAATCTTTCACATTCCGCTAGGGAAGAAATTAGAAAAACGAGAAAACCTATAGGTTGACGCCACAAATTCCATCCCCAAAAACCATATTTTGATTGCGCGTCAACTATATCAACTGTACTTAAACTGTTAGATAATCCTAGTCGGTGATAACATTACTGTTCCCATCGCTATTACAGAACCGTACATGAGATTTTCACCTCATACGGCTCCTCGAAGGCCATAAATAAATCTAAGGACCGGGCTGGTTATTTATCTTGATCTATCCCTAGGATAGATAGGGTTCAAATCTATTGGACGGTCCTGAATTAGACCAATTGAATTCTGTCTGTTATAATAATAAATACAAAAGGTACTTCTGAATTGATCTCATCCCTTAAGAATTTGAATTTGTTGAGTAATAATTGAATTTTTCAATAAAATACTCCTTTAGAATTATCAATAACCCGGCGTTTTCGATTACGTAAAAAAATTAGACACTAGTTTATGAATTATGACATAAATTGTATCTCCATGAATATGGATATAAGAAAGAATCCAAAGGGATCCCTCTTTTTTTTTTATTTGAATTGTATTATAGTATTCTTTTTTTTTTTTCGTTCCTATTCTTCTTTTTTTTATGTGCAAAACAAAAGGGGGACTTCAAAAAATTAAAGGATTATTTCGTTTCTGATAGTCATTTATTTAATCAGTGGATAGGAGCATACTCTGGATCGGAATTGTGGGGAGTACTGCCTGATTATTTCTACCAACTTAAAGTCCCAATTAGTATTCTTTTTATATTATGCAGAAATGCTCTTTTGGAGAATTTACATAATCTCCATTACTAATCCTTTGTGTATCTTGGTGTTTCTAACCATCCACTCATTTTTTATCAATCCCCCTTTATGTTTATGGTAATACATGTATGGTAATTCATACAAACGGTAGTGAAAACTCAATAAGGTTGGTCTTTTGAGCCCGCTTCAAGACAGGATGACTAATCAACCAATTTTGGGGTAAACGCTTTCTTACGCTTATAATCTTTTTTCCACTTAATTCTTATACATAGAAAATGAGACTCAATATTTTTACTGCGGATTCAAATGAAATTCAAATCATAGTATATTAATATATATTATTAAATATATTATTAAATTATTTAAAATTATTAAATTATTTAAAAAATTTTATAAATTTTCAATTTATTTATTATTCAAAAATATTTAATTTAATAAATAAATTTTTAATAAATAAATTAGAATATTATATATATTAAAAATAAATGGAAGCTGTTTTATTTCACTCATATAACTATCTGATTTAGTTCATCAATCCGAATTCCGAATAAAAATAATGAAGGATATCTATTCAATTTTGTCTACCCCTTTCCTATAAAGAAGAAAAGAAATAAAGACGAAAAGAAAGGAGCATGGAAAAGTTTCTGTCTCAACGAATCACACGTAGAGATATTGATAACACACATAGAGTTAATGGTATTTCATAACTAATCGATTGAGCAGCAGCCCGTAGACCACCCAAAAAGGAATATTTATTATTTGATCCATATCCTGACATAAGAAGTCCAATGGGAGCAATACTTGAAATAGCAATCCATAAAAAAACACCGATATTGAGATCAGCTAAAACAAAGTTATAGCTAAAAGGAATTACTGAATAGCTTACTAGAATTGATATGACTGATATGGATGGTCCAATACTGAATAAACGAATATCTCCCCTAGATGGAATAAGGTTCTCTTTGAAAAGTAGTTTTGTTCCATCTGCTAGAGCTTGAAGAACTCCCAAAGGACCGGCGTATTCAGGTCCAATACGCTGTTGTATCCCTGCGGATATTTCTCTTTCTAACCATACAATCACTAGTACACCTATTGTGATTCCCAATACAAGAGTAAAAATAGGGACAAGTACCCATATAATTCCATAGACCTCTTTTAAAGATTCCAATCTGGAAAAAGAATTGATATCTTGTACTTCTGTTGTATCAATTATCATTTCAACGATCAACTTCTCCCATAATGATATCTATGCTACCTAGTATTGTCATAATATCAGCCAATTTCATTCTTTTAACTAACTGAGGAAGAATTTGCAAATTGATAAAACCGGGGGGACGAATTTTCCATCTCCAAGGAAAACCATTCTGATCCCCTATTAGAAAAATTCCTAATTCTCCCTTTGGGGCTTCAACTCTCACATAAAGTTCTTGTTTCGGTAATTCAAAAGTCGGAGACGGCTTTTTACTAATGAATCGATATTCAAAATCATTCCATTCTGGATCCTTTTCTCTATCAAAGCTGCGGATTTCTAAATTCTCATATGGACCTCCCGGAATTCCTTCCAGAGCCTGTTGAATAATTTTTATGGATTCCACCATTTCACCAATTCGTACTAAATAACGAGCTAATGAATCTCCTTCTTTTTGCCATTGAACTTCCCAATCAAATTCCTCGTAACACTCATAATGATCAACTTTACGTAGATCCCATTGTATTCCGGAAGCCCGAAGCATTGGTCCTGATAAACCCCAATTTATTACTTCCTCGCCACCAACAATGCCTACTCCCTCAACCCGTTCTAAAAAAATAGGATTTCGCGTAATAAGTTTTTGATATTCAACAACCCCTGTTAAAAAATAATCGCAGAAATCCAAACATTTATCTATCCAGCCATGAGGTAGATCAGCCGCTACCCCTCCGATACGAAAATAATTATGCATCATTCTCATACCAGTGGCAGCTTCGAATAGATCATATATTAATTCTCTTTCTCTGAAAATATAGAAGAAAGGGGTTTGTGCACCAATATCCGCCATAAAAGGTCCCAGCCATAGTAGGTGAGAAGCTATACGACTCAACTCCAACATAATTACTCGAATATAGCTGGCTCTTTTAGGTACTTGAATATTTCCTAACTGTTCCGGTCCATTTACGGTTATTGCTTCTGTGAACATAGTAGCTAAATAATCCCAACGTGTTACATAAGGCAGATATTGCACAATTGTTCGGTTTTCCGCAATTTTTTCCATCCCTCTATGTAAATAACCCAATATTGGTTCACAATCAATAACATTCTCACCATCTAGAGTAACAATGAGTCGAAGAACACCATGCATTGATGGGTGGTGAGGACCCATATTGACTATCATGAGGTCTTTTCTTGTAGCTGGGGCATTCATAGGTTTTTCCTCGATTCATTCTTCCATGAATTGCTTAAAACAAAAATTAGTTCATCAAAATTCAAGATCTAATAAATCGAATAATTCAAAACGACTCTTCAAATTAATGAGTTTGTGACTACCGAATATCCAACTGATTAATTAAATTTTTATAACGTATTCCATTTTTCTTTGACAAGTAAGACAGGAGTCGTTGTCGTTTTCCCAGAATTTTACGTAAACCCCTTTGAGATAAATAGTCTTTTCTGTGCAATTCCAAATGTGAAGTAAGTCTTCGTATCTTATTGGTGAAATTGAATACTTGAAATTCAATCGATCCGGGTTTTTCTTCTTTTTTTTCTTGTGAAATAACTGGTATAAATGAATTTTTTACCATAAAATAAAATGAAAGCTTCTCTTCCCCCCCCCTTTTTTTTTAGAGATTCTAGATATTTTTATTGATCAGTAATAATAATGACATTCATTTTCAATTTGGTATATACATTAATTTTCTTAAGAATTCCTTATTTTTCTTTTTTTTTTCAAATTCATTATTATTAATCAATCCAATTCAAATAGGTATACAAAAAATACTATATTTATGCATTCACAAAAGAAAAATTGTCGACTTCAAATAAGAAGATTTTGTTGATTCATTTATATGTCTAATGGATATATCATTGAATTAGTATCATGCCTCAGAATAGAAGGTAAGACAATGCGTGTGTGCATCTATTTGTCTTCGCATACCAAATATGTTACGGAAAATAGAAAAAAGAAAAATGTAGATTAACGAATTTTCAATCGAGGATACATATGTATCCTTACCATAGTGAAACGGCTACCATTATTGGTATCAAACCAATAGCGATTCATACAAGCTAAATCTTCTAATCGATAATTTGGCCAAAGAAATGACTTTAAATTAATTAGGTTTTTTTTATCTCTATCAAGATCTTTACTTGTAGTCAAAACTTGACAGCAATTATTCACTTTATTCTCATTGTAAAATGCCGTATCTCTCTGCACACTATTTCTATTCCTAGGATTGAAACAAATTAGAATTCTCAATTCTCTACGACGTCTAGCGGATAAAATATTTTCAGGAACAAGAAAATCATAATGATTTTCTTCTTTATTTTCAGTCAGCTTTTGATCTCTTGTTCTTGGAATGGATTTATCAAAATTCTTCTTATCAACATAGCTTTTTTCTCGGTATCTTTGATTAATTTGTTGCTTTCTCTTATGAATCAACGAAAGGCCTATGGTTTGATACATACTAAATTGTTCATGGTTTTTTCTAGACAGACGAATTGGTTCGATACTCAATATTCCTTTTTTCATAATTTTTGTATTTTTATTCAATTCTGTAAGAGTGAAATCCTTCTGATTCTGAATTTTCATAATATCTAGACTTAGTTCTCCTCTTTGAATAGAGGCTATAGCAATCTCTTTTAGATTTATCAGTCTAAGCAGGAGACAATATACTTTGATATTATTCATTATTCTTTCATTTAAACAATCACGCCAGTTCAATTGAAAAAGCAAATACCTTCTTAGGAAGCAATTAAGTTCTGCTTCGATGTTGGTCTTGTATTTCTTTTTTTTTACACCCTTTTTCATGTCCGATCCTGCATAATCTTCTTCAACATCTTTTTCTTTCTTTGAGAGATATGTTTCAAGATTTACTCGACCTGCATATTCCGTTTTTCCTTGATTTCGAGTCTCTAACTCTAATTCAAGAGATTCTTTTTTTTTCGATGGTCTAAAAATATCTATTTTTTTCTTTTCACTAACATTTTTATTTACATTAAATACATTAAAATTGAAAAAAAGGAATTTGATTGGTATGATCCATGGGTTACTCGTATATGCATTATAAAATATACAAGATTTAGAGAAGAAAAAAGATTCCCGATTCGCTACGCAACGATTTAGTATTTCTACATTCATTCCCATCCAATCAAAAAAAAACTTTTTTTGATTGGATGGGTTGATTTCTTGATGAAGCGTAAAATAATAATCGGTATCGATCCAAGCCCCAAAATCCACTTTATTTCTAAGACAAAAATTCAGAATTCTCCAATCAAAATACTTTCTATCCAGATTTTTTTCCATATCTAGAATAGAATCTTCTACTAGATAATTCTTGATAGGAATATCATCCGTCATATCAAATAATTTTTTTTTACGCGTGTTGTAATTATAAGAAGTCGCTTGGTTATTATTTGCTTGAAATGGCGATCTATATCCATAAATAGATGAGTCCTCCTTCTTATCCGCATAATTAATAGATTTATATGATAAAAGATCATACTCATATTGTTTTTTCAATTTTTTTTTTTGATTTGTTAATGAGTCTACTTCTTGTTTTTTGTAAAGAATTAATCCGTTTTTTTCATATGAATGACATTTGGTTAAATCTTTATTTTGAGCCACATGACGTTCATTCATTCTATTTCGCCATTTTTGTGGGACTAATCTAGACCATCCACTCTGAGATAAATCATATTGATAATGACCTTTTAACCAATTTGTCCATTGATTCATTACAGAATTGGGAGGGTTCTTATGTTTTAATTTGGAATAAAATATTCCTTGTACTCCAAAAAAAGAATCCTTTATTTCATTCTTAAGAAAAAGGGGTGTTCCATGATATTCAAAAACGGATCTTAATTTATACTTATATAAGTTAATAACTTGGGTTTGTGATAATTTGTAAAATACATATGCTTGTGACAAAGAGGATACGTCACAAAAATTCTGTGAATTCATATTACTAATATTACAAATTGATTTTTTTATAGTAGAAATAAAGTGAATTAGACTTTGATTTTTTTTATCACTTCTTTCTTTATTTGCTTCATTATTGTAAATGTATTTATTAAGAATTTTTTTTGTTGATTTAAGAAGAAGTTGTACATTGATCCTAGGAATATTAATGATACATACAAAGATATCTATGTATACCCTTTCCATGAAAAATTTAAAAAAAAAATGTGATTTACGGACTAATCGAACATTTCTTCTTTGTAATATCTGCCAAATATTTTTTTGGAATTCTAATCTTTTATCATCATAAGTTGTTTTCTTAGAACAAATATTTCTCTCTGAAATTAGAAACCCCTTTTTCTTGTCTTTTGTAAATTTTTCTATTTGTTTTATGATTGTCTTTGTTCTATCATTCAGATCTTTTATTTTTTTTTCTGTCAACGAACAATTTGTCCAATTAATAGATTGAATTGGAATGGCGGATTCGTAAATCATTGGATTACTCTTACTGATTGTTGAATCTTTTTGAATTTCATTCAATTCATATATTTTTCTCAATCCAAATATAAATAAAAGATTGGATAGTGATAGTTTTTTTATTTTTTCTTTTAGAAATAGAATCCTTTTGAGAATACTTTTGATGATCCATTGTGTTGTTTCTTTTGAGACATTTAGAAAAGATTTTGTTCTTTCGTTTAAAACTTTTAGAACTAGAAAAAAATTCTTTTTCCAATTTTTTATTTTTTTTTGAAGTTCTTTCAAAATGGGATTAAAAAAAGAAAGTCGGTTTCGGGGAGAAGAAGAAAATGGCAATTCTACTTCCATTCCGAAAACTGTTAAAAAGCAAAAATCCATTTTTTTTGCTTTTTTTTTCATTGGATCCTTTTCCTTTTGAGGGGATCGTAGCTTAGATCTGTATCTATGCCAAGGTTTCAGACGAAAAGGAAAAAGGATCTTTATTTGAATACCCTCGGTTAGCCAGTTTTTCGGAAATTCCGTTTCGGATAATTGAACGCCATTATAGGTGCATTTAATATACATTTCTCTATTCCAATCCTTTAAATCCTCTGACCATTCGGGAAATTGAAATAATA